TTAGATCTTTGTTATTCATAGTTGTATAAGCGCTTTTTGTTGGAATATTTTTTTATCTTTTAAGGAATTGGTTAGTCGTCCAGTAACAAGTAAGAATAGGAAAATTGATTCGATAAACGAAAAAGGACAACGAATGAAATAATTGGAATCACTAATGCATGCATTGTTGTATTAGATCGAAATATGAAGGTTCTTTGTTGACCTAACTATGACCTAACTACAAAGAGGCAGATTTCTAATATGGAAAGATACAAAATAGAACTTCTAAAGCAAAAGATAATAGAAATGACTAGTCTTAGAATATAGTTGAACCAAAACACCTATTTTTTTTCTTCGGGTGATCGTGTGATAACTTTTTGTTCTCATTCATTCAAGATATTATATGAGTGAACCTATTACGGAATCTAATTAGTTAAAAAGAAAGTAAATTTTTGATAAGATTACTGTTCGCTCTAAAATATAAAATAGATTCGAAAAAAAAATGATCAAAATAGGAATAATTTTCTAATTTGATTCCATAATGATTCGAAAAGAGTTTCATTTTAAAACGAAATTACACGACCCAATGTTTATTATTCGTTTATAAGTTGAGTTGAAAAATGATCCAAGAATGCATTCGCTGATTGCAAACGCGGTATGCGTAGATGTTACAGATGATTAATCAATTTCTTTTTTATAAAGTTGTGACTTTATCCTTGTTAGTGCTGTCTATAATGATATCTGAATCAAAAACTTGCAATTGGTATTTTTGTTTCTCTCCTATTTTGTAAAAAAGGAAACTCAGGTAAGTGCTTTTTTTATAAACATATGTATAAAAAGAACATATTTCATTTAGCTCCTTGATGCTTATCATAACTAGTTATTTCGGTTTTCTACTAACGGCTTTAACTATAACCTCAGCTCTCTTTATTGGTCTGAGCAAGATACGACTTATTTGAAATGAATTGCACAATTCATAAAAGGAAATCTTTTCGCGAACTTCTGTGTATTTCTAGTTACTTATCGTGTCAATTACCAATTCTTGATCATTGAGATTCATGGTAATTCGGATTAATATTTAGGTATAGATATTACCTCTTTTTCTCCTTTCAAACAAATTGAAATGATTGAAGTTTTTCTATTTGGAATCGTGTTAGGTCTAATTCCTATTACTTTGGCTGGATTATTTGTAACTGCATATTTACAATACAGGCGTGGCGATCAGTTGGACCTTTGATTAATTAAAATCTCTTTTTTTGATTGACCTCCTCCTTTCTTTAATATCCAGGAGGTCAAATTAAGATTGCTGTTCCAGTTCCAGTTAGTGTTTCAGTCGAATTCGATCGAAGAAGATCCGAATCACGCTCTGTAGGATTTGAACCTACGACATCGGGTTTTGGAGACCCGCGTTCTACCGAACTGAACTAAGAGCGTTTTCTTATCATAAAAGAGAAGACTGTAAAGAAAAGGATTGGTCCCAATACATCTTGTATGCATACTATATAGTATCATAAGAATGAAAGATTCTATATGATATGTCCAATGTGAGTTGATCTCAAAAAATCCCTCGTTACTGCTCCTTTGAGCAGTAATAGGTAGGGATGACAGGATTTGAACCCGTGACATTTTGTACCCAAAACAAACGCGCTACCAAGCTGCGCTACATCCCTTCCATTGGTCTACAGTGTCATTGTAGAGAATTCCTGTCTTGTTTTCCACATTGTTATCTCCTCTATTAAAATCTAGAAATTTGATTTTCATTTCGTCTTTTTGGTCTCATTTAACATATAATAATAGTAAAATACTTCTATCTATATGAAATATGGAACGGAACCCCAAGGAAAAATAACTGAGTCTTTTGGGGGAATATTGGGGAAGAAGGGGACGTTTTTTTCTGTATTTAACAAAAAGTAAATAAGATTTACTAGATCATTGTACATTTCAATATGTATTATCTTATGTATTACAATAAAATGAAGGAGGTTTTTCCATGCGAGATCTAAAAACATATCTTTCCGTGGCACCGGTACTAAGTACTCTATGGTTCGGTGCTTTGGCAGGTTTATTGATAGAGATTAATCGTTTTTTCCCGGATGCATTGACGTTCCCCTTTTTCTAGTTATTGACGCGGGAAGGACTAAAGAAGATTAGAGATACAATTAAATAACAGCCCCCTCTTTTCTCTTTTTCCCTTTTTAGAATAAGGGAGGAAAGAGAAAGAAGAAAAGTGCATTCAACAACTGTGAGACTCGGGGTCGGGTTGGAATTCAATTAATATGAAATTTCTATGGAAGTCGAATACAAACAGTGGTTATAGGGAAAGAGTATTATACAAGATACTTATATGAAATGCTGTACTGTTATTGAAAGGTTAGAAATCTTTCTATCTTATTTCCTATATTGATTGTAGTGAAATCTTGCATAAGAGGATAGCAAGTTACAAATTCTATTTTGTTTTTTACTTCCTTTCTTCTTTTTCGTTTCGGATTGAAAGAGGAAGAGTTGATTAAATGAAAAATCCAAAGGAGGTTCATGGCCAAGGGTAAAGATGTGCGAATACCGGTTCTTTTGGAATGTACCGCTTGTGTTCGAAACGGTGTTAATAAGGAATCAACGGGCATTTCCAGATATATTACTCAAAAGAACCGGCACAATACGCCTAATCGATTGGAGTTACTAAAATTCTGTCCATATTGTTTCAAACATACGATTCACGGGGAGATAAAGAAATAGATTGAAGCGAGCACTTGCGCCCTTATCTTACTCTTACAAGGAAAGGGAAAAATTACATTATATATAAAATATTTAACATAGTTAAAGATAATTATAAACAAACCAAATCCTATTTATTTATTCTAATTAGAGATCCGGCTGAAATAGGATTTTAGGGATAAGAAATAAACTAACCAAACCATGGATAAATCCAAGCGAACTTTTCTTAAATCCAAGCGATCTTTTCGTAAGCGTTTGCCCCCGATCCAATCGGGGGATCGAATTGATTATAAAAACATGAGTTTAATTAGTCGATTTATTAGTGAACAGGGAAAAATATTATCTAGACGAGTAAATAGATTGACCTTGAAACAACAACGATTAATTACTATTGCTATAAAACAAGCTCGTATTTTATCTTTGTTACCTTTTCTTAATAATGAGAAACAATTTGAAAGAACCGAGTCGACCACTAGAACTCCTAGTCTTAGAGCCAGAAAAAGATAGGTTTACTCTTTATTCACTTGAATTCAAACCCCCATCCGAACTCAAACGCGGATTGCTATTTTGTTGGAAAAATCCAAGAATCCGGATTGAATTCTCGTGTCGTAAGAAAAAAAAGAAGAATCTGGGAAGAAGAAATTTTTTTATTGAACGTGTTGATTCATATTTATTTTGACTACTTTATCATATTTTATCATATTCTATTCATTTTTATTCGACCTTCCCGGAGTTCATTCTCCGGGCAACTCCGTTTAACCGGTGGATTCCTTCCAACTTACTTCTTTTATGATCTCGTTGGAAATCATATAAAGACAATTCCTATTTGATATAGCTATTTGTGCAAGTATTTTACGATTAAGAAGCAACTGTCTCTTGTACAGATCATTTATGAATCTACTATAACTATAGCATACCCCCCTTTCGCGAATTGCTGCATTTATTCGAGTGATCCACAAACGACGAAAATTTATTTTTTGCCTATCCCTATCCCGATGAGCCGAAACCAAAGCTCTTATTTTTTGTTGAGTAATAGTTCGAGTAAGTCTTGAATGAGCCCCCCGAAAGCTTGATGCAAATAAACGAATTTTTGTTCTACGTCTCCGAGCGATATATCCCCGTCTAATTCTGGTCATTGAATAAATGAAACTTTAACGAATAACTAATAGATTTCCTTTCTTTCAGTTATTCTTTTGCCCCTTTCCTAGCATATTAATAACAAAACGGATTTTTCCAATGTATAAACTAATAATTCCAATGGCTTTGGCTACTATAACCTTCCCAACCACAATTTTTTCTTTTTTCTAGGCATTTCACCTCGAAATACGAAATTTTACTATACTAGGTATTAAAAAAGAAAAGTAATGATAAAGAAATAGTGGATTCCATCGTTTCTATGGTTACTTCTTAAACGGTGAGGTCTTCTCTATACACCGGAGCCTTTACTTCATTTAATCAATTTTATTGCTAACTTGTATAGTTCACATTCTTCGGCTCTACCCATGAATTATCCAGTAATAGGTCTTTCACAACGAGCTCTACCTATACAGTAACGGTATTTAATTATGAAGATTGGCTGGGTAGCTGACCCTGTTAGTCCGTTCTTGCAAGAGGGGTCTATGTTAACTAAGATTTCCTCCGCTTAATGGATAACCATTTGCTACCAATGGAGAATTGCTTCTCATCTTGAATTGAGGTGAGTGTATTTACACCAACAGAAACCATAAATTTCATACACAATAAAAGGGATATCATCGATTTTTAGATAGGAAATGTAGTTCGTTTTTCCGTTCTATCCTATTTGATCATTGATATTCGAACATTGTTCTCTTTCCTTTGTTCTAGTTCATGATCTGAACGAGTCGCACATACACCCTAGTACATGTTCCTCGACGCTGAGGGCATCCCCGAAGCGCGGGGGATTTTGTGACATTTCTAATTGGCTGTCTTGTATTTCTAATAAGTTGTTTAATCGTTGGCATGTTGAATTATATACATAATGGGCTGGTTTAGATCGATCCTAACCGGATGATTATGAATGACTTTTATTCAATAGAATAATAAATAAAAGTCAGAGAATATTAATATTAAACTCGGCAGGGTGAATTTCAGAATTGACGTGAAATCTAGGCTATTGTCATTCAACCGCTACAAGATCAACAATTCCATAAGCTTGGGCCTCTGTTGCTGACATAAAAACATCTCTTTCCATGTCTTCGGATACAACCCATAAGGGTTTGCCCGTTCTTTGTACATAAACCCTTGTCAGGGTTTCACGTAGTTTCAGCAGTTCTCCCACTTCCAGGACG